TCATTAAAGGAATGTTTCCAATAAAAATTGTTTGTTCTTGCATATCCTTACTGGTTTTCCAAATTAATCCTGCGGATACATATAATTCAGAAGAATATGTGAGTGATTCATATACAGCATCCCTTTCTTTTATCAACGGTTCCACCAATTGATATGTTTCCACAAATAATTGAAATTCAATTTCTTGATCTGTATCTTCAATTTTTGGAAACTTATAAAGTTCTTCTGTTAAGCCCCGATTCATGAACCCACAAAATCCTTCAAATTGTATCTGATTCAACCCAGGTATTGTAGACATTTCCCCATTTTCATCTCCGAGCATTTTGAATTTCCCGCTTATCAAAAAATCCCATTCTTTTCTCATTCTTCATCGAATCATACGAATCGATCTAATAATGATGGAATTGAATTTCTATTCTGTTTACTGAATCACATGAAATTTTATCTAACTCCATATAAATTTTATCTAACTCCATATAATATATATGGAATGTGTGAAATATGAAATGCGTATTAACGGAAGAAGAAAAATTATACTCAAATTTGAATTTATATTTATAACTATAACAAACAGATACAGAAAAGAATTGATAAATGCCATTTAGCCGTATGGAGTTTTGTCTAGAATATAAAAGAAAATAATAATTCAATTTCTACCATTATTATGATATTACATATTCCAATCCGATTGAATACCAGAAAAATGAAAAGAATTCCTGATTTGATCTGTTCGTTGAGATGAAAGACAAAATAATCATAAAATATATATAGGGAGAGAGTTTATTTTTATAGCGCTTAATTTTTTCATGGACTCCATTGTTCAAAAAATGATTCGCAGAGAAGAGAGATGTTTTTACCCACTTTTTAGTTTTTTTATTTTTTAGTAGAATATTTAGAATATGATTGAAGTACGTACGAAAAGAGGACTTGTATTTATTAAACATGTGCAGATATAGCATTTCTATTTATATATGTCTTTCTTTTCTTCCATTATAGCGCTCTGGTGGAGACAAGACATGGCGTGCTCTATCAAAAATTCAATTTTTCTTTTAATCTATTCAATGAAAAATTGAAACACGATAATTTCTTGCTGATTCCCTATGAACATCATATCTAGATAGATAAAATACCTCATTAGATAACTATAACTGTGTAACAACTTATGCTCTGGGGTTTACATAGACGCATAATTGCTGTTATATTATTATAATATAATTGAAATTCAGAAAGTTTTTTTTTTATTGAAAAAAATCAATACTGATTGGTTATGTATCCAGTTTTATTTTCTTATACCATTAGAAAAAGACAAGTGAAGAAGAATCGTCCATAAATTTGCAGTCAATAGTTAATAGTTAATGGTTCCAATTTATTTGTCCTGAATTTTGACTTTTGTCACTGAGAATCCACATTTTCTTTTTCAATAGAAAAAAGAAAGGGAAAGTTTTTAGATATTGTGTATCTTGAGATACTATAACCAATTGAAGGCATGGATCCGATCTAAAAATAAAAAAGGGATACACTCATTTTTTTGTTTGTAGCCTTTTGGCGACATGGCCGAGCGGTAAGGCGGGGGACTGCAAATCCCTTATTCCCCAGTTCAAATCCGGGTGTCGCCTGATCAACAAAAAACTCGAAATCCTAACGTCTCCTAATGTCCAGGATTCAAGGAAAAACTAAAGTAGTGGAAGGGAATCAGTAAATCTTGATATGGGAGCCCCCCCCGAGGGGCTACTAGGGGAGTCTTGAATTAGATTGGATAACGGGAGTGTCTAATTAACTAATGAATGGTTGTATTGTAGAAGGGTTGGAAGATACTTTGTAGACAGACTGATGAAAGTCTCTGAGTGTTCAGGCATCCAATTAATATTAGATTGGATAGATAATTGGCTTTTACTTAATGAGGGACGCCAAAAGAAGGAATAAGTCTTATTATTGATACATGTGAGTAACATTTTTTTGATACTTACAAAAGTGTTACTGCGTATTTTGCTTGTGCTTAATGGTTCTCGATTTTACTAGAAATCATATAAGAACTTGTTCTAAGCGGATTTATTGAAGTGTTTCATCAACGGCGGTGTGTCAGAATTCCCTGTTCTTTTTGACTCTGCGCCAGTAATTCCACTATTATTAGTGAACAATAATGGAAAAATTCCTTCATATTTGTTTCATATTCATAGAGATGGGGGACATAATACACATGGATATAGTAAGTCTTGCTTGGGCTGCTTTAATGGTAGTCTTTACATTTTCCCTTTCACTCGTAGTATGGGGAAGAAGTGGGCTCTAGGGGTACTCCTAATTGGGTTGAGGAATCAAACCGTATCAATTGTTTTCTAGATCGTTTTGCAAAGCCTTTATTTTTAACTATTTAGTCTTCATTTCGAAATTCTTGGATTCTAGTGGAGTAATGTATTCTATGAATAATATAGATCAATAATATAGACGAATAACACCCTTTCAATCAAAATCAAACAAACATTTCAATAATTCCCATGTTCGTATTTCGAAAGTAAAAGGGATCCATATGATAGGCAATTTATTAAAAAAAAAAAAGAATTCTTCCTAAATTTTCTATTTTGATGAACCAGCTCTTAGCAGAGTTATAAATGGACAATGAGGGACAAGGAGCCTCCCCCCTTTGTTTTCTGTATTTGCTTGTTTTTATTTCCTTCCCTCTTTACTGTTCAAAGAGAAAAAAGGTAGTTCTTTTTTTTAATAAGATCTTGCCTTAGTGTAGTCACATATTGCACACTTACTCCCTGTTTTATTTGAATTTCATTTATGCCATGCTTTATTGACTCATTTCATATCATGGATCAAAGAAAAGAAGTCAAATTCAAAATCGGCAGGGTATGCCCTTTTTTCGAAACGAAATACGAAGAAAAGTTACCATAGAACTCTTTGGATCATCTGTCAACTGCTCAATGAATTACTTCTTTGGAATGGTAAAAAAAAAGATACCCAAGTAATCTTTTTTTTTTTTTTTAATTAATATATGCCTATTCCATTCCATTTTTCCTTCATTTCTGATTATTTTCTTATTTTCAATAGGAATCTCGGTATCCATCAAAAGAATCAAATCCATGAAATGAAAGAATTAGAAAATCGTAAGACTTGCCTTTCAATTATTTCAGATTGATTGAAATCAACACAACTAAAATAGATCAAGCGAAGAAATAAAATTGAGATACTATGTACAGTACATATATTTAATTGATATCGACATGTATGAAGATACATATTGTGGATTCATCTATATTAAGTATATTAAGCTTGTATCTTTATACATTACAATAATAGATATAGATAGTATGGTAGAAAAAAATATGAATCTTTCTACCATACTATCGAGTTTTATAGGATACTGCTGATTCTAGTCCATTCATTTTATTTAAGACGTGAAATTGGAATCCTTTTTTTCTTAAATCCTTGATAAAAAGTCAAGTTTCATTTAAATTAATCATTAATCACTTTAATCACTTTGACTGACAGTTTTTACGTATATTATAAGTAAAAAAGCGGTAGGAACTAGAATGAACAGCGCTGTAGCAATAAATGCGAGAATATTTACTTCCATAATTTCATTGTTTTTTTTTCCTTCGCAATAACTCGGGATTTAATCCCATAGAGATGATAAATTTGTCGCTTGTAAATTCAATGCAATGACTTACATTTCAATGACATCGAATCGGATCAATATCATGAATAACAATATCTAAGCTATCAAATCGATTCACCGTCGAGAATTGAATAGTATAACATAGGAAGCTCTTTTATCCACACCGAATACAAAAATGGATTCCTGGTCCAATCAAAAGAATTCCTTTCCTTTATTTATATATTCTTTTCCACTCTTTCTTTTCGATAATCTACCGTCTTCCTTGTACAATCATCTGATGTATCATCTGACTACTTTTCCACTTTCACTGTTTACAAATAGTTTACAAATAAACCCCAACAAAAAATAGAAAGGAAAAAAAAAAAGATATCGTTGGGAATGAAATTCTATCATTTGTATCCCCTTTGACAGAAAACGGAGGGATCGATTGATGTATTTTTTTAATTGTATCCGTCGGGACTGACGGGGCTCGAACCCGCAGCTTCCGCCTTGACAGGGCGGTGCTCTGACCAATTGAACTACAATCCCAGGGAAATAAAGAAAAGCGTACAGCATAGATAGTCTTATGATTTTATTCAAGCCATTTTTTAGATTTTCGATTAGAATCGCCGTGTTGTAACAAACAAAGGCGCGAGTGATATCCATACGGGTATGCACTTAAGTGAGAGCGACGCGGATTACTAGTTACTAGTAATCCTTTCGTTATTGCCAAATAAATCGATCAATAATCAATTTCAAAATGAAAACAAAAAAGAGTCTTTTTTGTTTACTTTACTCTTTCTTTTCATTAAACTTTCTATTTAATGATTTAATGATCCTGATATGACTCTAGAGCGTTATCAAGGTCAGAATTTATGGGAACAACTAAATAAATAGAACAAATAAAAAACAAATAGCGGTAGGGATGGATATATCAGAAAATTGGACTTTTTTTATTCTTCCCTAATTTTTTTTGTTTGGCTTTTCTGGAAAAGAAAAAAAAAATGGGCATTTTATGTTATGGCGGATCAGCGAATTATTGGGCCGAGCTGGATTTGAACCAGCGTAGACATATTGCCAACGAATTTACAGTCCGTCCCCATTAACCGCTCGGGCATCGACCCAGGAAGAATCAATTCTAGGTTTATTGATAATCCATGATCAACTTCCTTTCGTAGTACCCTACCCCCAGGGGAAGTCGAATCCCCGCTGCCTCCTTGAAAGAGAGATGTCCTAAACCGCTAGACGATGGGGGCATATTTGCCTGACCGCGACCATACTATGCTCATAGTATGAGCAGTTTTTTGAAATTGTCAATATAATGGAATGACTAGATCCGAAAGCTTTTTCCATCTTTTATGATTTTCCATTTTTGATTCATGATTTAGACTCAGTAAATCAT